ATATTTTTTCCTTATTTGATCGGATTAAAAAGAAACTTTGGGATTGCTGAATCACAGACAAAAAAAAGAAAAAATAAACATATAAAGCAACGGAGCCATCATAGTATTTTTGAACTCCTCCGAAAGGAAGGATGGCAATTTGATTATTTACCCATCTGAGTCTGATAGATTCTATTTTATCTTTCTTCAATAGAAAGGAGGGGGGTCAATTTTCTTGTAGAGCCGTATGCACAAAAGATGCCTGTACGGTTGTTCAATTCTATCTTTTTTCTATTCTTTATCTTTCTTTTCTCTTTGCTTTATCATGCGAGATAGGGGAAGCTTTTATTTTGTTATATCATCAGGGTAATGATACATGAACCTTATAGTGCTTTTTATATGGCACAAGTAGGCGAATTTGTCATGGAAGCGGTAGAACTGATGAAACTGCGTGAAACCCTCACAAGGGTTTATGCAGAAAGAACGGGCAAACCCTTCTGGGTTGTACACGAAGATATGGAAAGAGATATTTTTATGTCAGCAACAGAAGCCCAAGCTTATGGAATTGTTGATTTTGTAGCGGTTCAAGGAAAATAACATGGATTTTGCGCAAATCTGTGATTTGAGATTTTATCTTCGAATTGAATATTCTATTAAATAGAAGTAATTCACCATCATTCGGTTAGGATCAATCTAAACCAACCCATCATATTATGTATACGATTCAACATGCCAACTATTAAACAACTTATTAGAAATACAAGACAGCCAATCAGAAATGTCACGAAATCCCCCGCTCTTCGGGGGTGCCCTCAGCGTCGAGGAACATGTACTAGGGTGTATGTGCGACTCGTTTAGATCATGAGCTGGCACAAAAGCAAGAAAACTACTTTTACAGTATCAATGATCAGTACCGGTGAATGGGATAGGATGGAAAAAGGAACTCCATCCATTATTAAAAAAAAACTCTACCATATCCCTCTATTGTGTATGAAGTTTATGGTTTCCGTTGGTGTAAATCCAATCACCTGAATTTAAGATGATAAGAAATTCTCCATTGGTAACAAATGGTTATCCATTAAGCGGAGGAAATCTTATTTAAACGGACTAAGAGGGTCAGCTACCCAGCAAACTTTCATAATTAAATACCGTTACTGTATAGGTAGATCTGATTGTGAAAGACCTATTACTGGATAATTCATGGGTAGAGCCAAAGCGTGTGAACTATACAAGTTCCCAATAACATCAATTAGTTGATTAAATAGTAAATTAAAGTATAAAGTAAAGGCTCCGGTGTATAGAGAAGACCTCACCGTTTAAGAAGTAACCATAGAAACGAAGGAACCCACTATTTCTTTTTTTATTTCTTTTATTTACTATATTTTTGATACCTAGGAAAATAAAATTTCTTAGTTCTGTCTTATTTCGCAGTGAAATACCTAAAAAAAAAATCGTGGTCGGGAAGGTTAGAGTAGCCAAAGCCATTGGAATTTTTATTTTATACATTGGAAAAATTAGTTTTGTTATTAATAGACTAGGAAGGGGGAAAAGAATAACTGAAAGAAAGGCAATCAATTAGTTATTCGTCAAAGTTTCATTTATTCAATGACCAGAATTAAACGGGGATATATAGCTCGGAGACGTAGAACAAAAATTCGTTTATTTGCATCAAGCTTTCGAGGGGCTCATTCAAGGCTTACTAGAACTATTACTCAACAGAAAATAAGAGCTTTAGTTTCGGCTCATCGGGATAGGGATAGGAAAAAGAGAGATTTTCGTCGTTTGTGGATCACTAGGATAAACGCAGTAATTCGCGAAAGGGGAGTATCCTATAGTTATAGTAGATTAATACACGATCTGTACAAGAGACAGTTGCTTCTTAACCGTAAAATACTTGCACAAATAGCTATATCAAATAGGAATTGTCTTTATATGATTTCGAACGAAATCATAAAGGAAGTAGATTGGAAAGAATCCACCAGAATAATTTAAATGGAGTTACCCGGAGAATGAACTCCGGGAAGGTAGAGTAGAAATTAGTATGATAAAATATACTAAAGTAGTCAAAATGAATGAACACGTTCAATTCAATAAAAACAGATTTCTTTTTTTCCGATTCATTTTTTCTTACGACACGATACTCAAATCTAGATTCTTGTAATTATGATTCAAGTGAAGAAAAAGTAAGCCTATTTATTTCGGGCTTTAAAACCAGTAGTTCTAGCGGTCGACTCGGTTCTTTCAAATTGTTTCTCATTATTGAGAAAAGGTAACAAAGATAAAATACGAGCTTGTTTTATAGCAAGAGTAATTAATCGTTGTTGTTTCAAGGTCAATCTATTCACACGTCTTGATAATATTTTTCCTTGTTCACTAATAAATCGACTAATTAAACTCATGTTTCTATAATCAATTCGATCCCCCGATTGAATCGGGGGCAAACGCCTACGAAAAGATCGCTTGAATTTAAGAAAAGGTCGCTTGGATTTATCCATGGTTTGTTTGTTTAATTTATTCCTTA